TATATTTTATTACTTTCTACTATTTTATTACTTTCTACTTTACTCTTTTTTTTTCTTTTAATAAATTTCCTATTATTAAATTAATATATTGTATTGAATTAAATACATATTAGTTAATTAAATATTAAATAATATGAGACTCGAAATGAAAGTACCCTTCTCGCATACATTCCCCATTACGTTGTCGGAACAAAAATATTGCATGTATCAATATGGATGGAAATATTTAGTACATGAAATAGCGATTTGCTAGATATATAAATAGATATATAAGATATAACTAATAAAACGGATCTTGTGTTCTGGAATTGGAATCAAAGAAAGATATTTTAAATGGCTCATATGTTGTGACATGGAATAAATGTTTCTCGGTAAAGGAAGGGAATAGTAATTTATTCATTCCTAATTTATTCCTATAGAACGTCTAGGAACAAGAAGATTAAATCGGATATATCGACAGATTCCCGCGTAGTCCAAAGAAAAAAAAGATCCAATTTCATCTCTATCGAATTTTAATATCAGAATAGTGGATATAATTATGATGCAATGGGTTAGGTCCACTTACTTTTTATTTTGTTGATTTCTAATCGATTTAATTGGAATAATGGAAAATAGGAAAGGAATAGTAATATTTGAAGATTTAACGAGACGACTTATCCTTACATTCATTATAATATTTAATATAATATTTATAATATAATAATTATATTATTTATTTAATAATAAATAATATATTTTTTATTTAATAATATATTTAATTTATTTAATAATATATTTAATTTATTAAAATAATAATATATTTAATTTATTAAAATAGCAAATTTATAACCATACTATAATTAATTATAATGTTATAATTTTGATTATATATTAAAATATTAAATTATACGGTTTGTTACTTTTTTTTTATTACTTTATTACAAAGATCAACAATATCTTTAATATCTTTATTCGCACTTCAAATATGAATACTACTGCCGGAGTTTTATGATTTATGAAAAAATCAAAGCCCCTTATCGGATTTGAACCGATGACTTACGCCTTACCATGGCGTTACTCTACCACTGAGTTAAAAGGGCTTGTTTGATCCAATTCCTGAATAAAGACACTATGAGTTTAGTATATATACTTATTATAATAGATGTACATAGATATATCTTATAATAAGTATAAGGGTTCATTCAGGAATGAAAAATTTTCTTTATCCAGTAAAAGTAAATTAAATAATTTAATATAATTTAATATAGAGTATATAATATAGGTAAAATAAAACGGTTTATTGATATTGGATTTGATAAATATCAATACAATGAATTGTTTCAAGACTATCCTAATTGACATCATAACTAAATTCATTTGAGTGATACATGTATCCACTAATTTAACATAGATCCAAGATATTTCATTGAATCATTGATAAAGAGATTCGGATAAAGAGATTCGGCGTGGCCTTTGAACCAAACTTTTATCGAAAAAAATTGTATAGAAAGAATCGTGAAAGACGGAAAGATCCTTCGTATCGAGTCATACCATTCCATTATATTGACAATTTTAAAAAACTATTCATACTATGAACATAGTATGATGGCGGTCGTGCAAGTCTGCCCCCATCGTCTAGCGGTTCAGGACATCTCTCTTTCAAGGAGGCAGCGGGGATTCGACTTCCCCTGGGGGTAGGGTACTACGAAAGGAAGTTGATCGTGGATTATCAATAAGCCTGGAATTGATTCTTCCTGGGTCGATGCCCGAGCGGTTAATGGGGACGGACTGTAAATTCGTTGGCAATATGTCTACGCTGGTTCAAATCCAGCTCGGCCCAATAATTTGCCGATCCGCCATGAAATGATATAATATAACCCATTTGTTGCTCTCCAGAAATGCCCGATCCCCCAATCCCAATACGGAAGAAATCCATTTTATGATATATCTATACCACTATTTATTTACTCTCTTTTTACAAGAAATTCTGATCTTGCTAATGATCTAGATTCATATCAGGATCCGTAACTATAAAGTAAAGTTTAAGGAAAAGAGTAAATAAAAAAAAACTTTTTTGATTGAACGAGTGATTATCCAATTGATTTGACAATAACGAAAGGATTACTAGTAATACCGGCTTTTCTCACTAAAGTACATATACATATGGGTATCGATATATCACACTCGCAGCTCTGTTACAACACGCCAATTCTAATCGAAATTGAAAGGGTTAGAATGAAATCATAAAAATATGTATACTTTATTTTATTATGGTATTTACTTGGGATTGTAGTTCAATTGGTCAGAGCACCGCCCTGTCAAGGCGGAAGCTGCGGGTTCGAGCCCCGTCAGTCCCGACGAATCCAAATCCAATAAAAAACTATATCAATTCATCTCTCTATTTTTTGTGAAAAGAAGTCCAAATAACATAATTTCATTCCCAACAGCGATCCCTCTTCTTTTTTTCTTTTTCGTTTCACATTTATCATCAACCAAATGGGGGAATTTCCATTTCTTCGACTAGTACCGATTCGATTGATGGGAGAGAGGCATATGTGGATTAGTACAATTATTATATTATTAGCATCAGATTCAGGATTCCACGGGATACCGTACTGTACTGGGTCTGGCTTTTTCAATTACTCCCGATCTGTGAAATATGAAATAGAGTAGAGTATTGTATGTTTCCCGGGAGTACATACATAAATGGAATTTGTACAATATAAAATAAATTGAACATAGTTACTGTGTATAGAATAGTATAGAATACTTTTTTTTTTAAGATTAAAATAAAAGTATATCCTTTTCGGGCCCTATTTTGTGTAACCTCAATTTCAAATTTTACTAATTTGAAATAATCTATCTCATTCAAATTTCGCATTGAGCTTTTGATATATGCGTCCCATTCCTAATCCAATGAAAGAGGATATTCAAAAAATAAAGATCAAACAAGGATCACTTTTTTATTAGCGAGGTAATGAATTTTTTTTTTTTTTATAAGGGTTTTTCCTTGAAAGAACAAACTTTTTAAATTTATATATAAATATATAAAAAAATAGTGAATTTGATGGAATATTCGATTTTTTTATACCGGAATTTGTACTCGTCTTTATCATACTTCTTTTGTTTTCCAAGAAGATTTGATCATTAAAAAAAGGAGTTTATAACTTAGCTCCTTCCTTTTTTTTCATTGAGCTTCTATTGTTTGTTGGGGTTTGTTTCGAACCAATGGTAAGTGGAAAGGCGGTTAGATGATACTTCATCAGATGATTGTACAAAGAGGGCGGTAGGTTATAGAAAAGAAAGAATGGAAAAGAATGATAAATAAATAAAGGAATTATTGATTGTATCGGGAATCAAATTTTGAGTTCAGTATGGATAAAAGATCGTCCTATGTTATACTATTCAATTCTTGACGATGAATCGATTTGATAGCTCCGATATTGTTATTCATGATATTGATCCGATTCGATATCATCGAGATGTAATGCATCCCATTGAATTTACAGGCGAAAGATTTATTATCTCTATGGGATTAACTCCCGAGTTATTGCGAATTAAAGAAAAATTAAACAATGAGATTATGGAAGTAAATATTCTCGCATTTATTGCTACTGCACTGTTTATTCTAGTTCCTACTGCTTTTTTACTTATAATATACGTAAAAACAGTCAGCCAAGGTGATTAATTTGAATTAAACTTGATTTTTTATTTCTTATCAATAATTGCAGAGAAGAAAAGGATAAAAATTAGAAAAGGATAAAAATTTCGCGTCTTAAATGAAATGGGCAGACTAGAATCAGTCGTATTCTATGAGATACGATAGTATGGTAGAAAGATTCAGATATTTCTTTCTACCATACTATCTAGTATTGTTATTGTAGTGTATAAAGTTGTATTGTAATGCGGGTTAATTTAATATAGATTAATATAGATCAATCTACAATAGTATCATCATATTCCTTTTCTATATATAGAAATCGATTTAATTACGTATATATAATTAATTACGTATATATAATATATATAGTGATAATGTATATTATATAGTATCCCAATTCTATTTCTTTACTTTATCTATTTGTATTTAATTTGTGTTGATTTCAATTAAATTAATTTGAAATAATCGAAAGCTACTTTTACGATTCGAATTCCTAGATTTCTGATTATTTTCAATATGAATCCCGATCGAAAGAATCAATGACTTCTTCGGATTTCGAAAAGGATTAGTAAAACCCGTCGACTTTTAACGTTTGAACCATGATATGAAATGGGTTCAATAAAACAAGCAAAACATAAATAAAATTTCTAAAATAGTAAAACTAAAACAAGCGGCGCAATATGTGACTCGCCCAAGACAATATTTTAGGATGTGCAGTATCTCGTTGGACAACTACTATGTTGTTTCCCAATGTGTATCCACGTAATGGAATAACCGAATAGTTTTCTCTTTGATCTTTGAACAGTAAAGAGGTAAACAAAATAAAAAAAAAAAGTTCCGTTCTTCCTCATGGTCCATATCTAACTTTGGTAAGAGTCAGTTCATCGAAATAGAAAATTTATGAAGAATTCAGTTGGAATAAATTTCAAGAATTCAGTTGGAATAAATTTCCTACCATTTGTATTCCTTTTACTTTTTTTACTTTCAAAATACGAACACGGAAATAATTGAAATATTTCTTTGATTGAAAGAGTATTATTCATAGAATACATTACTCAACTAAAATCCAAGAGAATTTCGAAATGAAGATATTTTTCATTTCTATTTCAATTTAAAAATAAAATTTTAAATTGAAATAGTGAAATTTAAAATAAAAAAAACTTTGGCGAACGATCTATAAAAACAAGTGATACTGTTTAGTTCCTAAACTCAATTAGTAGTACTTCTAGAGTCCACTCCTTCCCCATACTACTAGTGAAAGGGAAAACGTAAAGACTACCATTAAAGCAGCCCAAGCGAGATTTACTATATCCATGTGAATTATGTCCTCTATCTCTATGAAGGAATTATTCAATTATTG